CCCTAATGACTTTCAGTGAAGATATGCTTCTACGGCGAAGTCAGTCACAAAGTCTATGTTCGTATGCTTTCACTCTAAGCCGACCATCCAAAAAGGATGTGCACAATTGATCATTGACCGCAGTCTTCTCTTTTCTCTCCCAATGTGGGGAACTTTTTTAGGTTTTTTTTATCTTCAGCACAGCACTCAATGGTGATGCATGGCGTCATTACTGAATCCTTTCATTGACCTTTCTTTTCTATAACGAAAAAAGCCCTCCTCTCGGTGATGTGGGTGATAAACCCAAATCAGAAAAGCTCAGCAAGCCAATGGCTCAACGGTTCTCACCACCCTCCTCTGGCGCAAACACCGTTTGCTGCGCTGCGCTCATCACGAGAAGCCGGGGAACTCTCTTGGGTGGACTTCACGATGATAGTCAGTCTGAAGTTTTCTACTATGCCATATTTATTAGTTCAAAGACCGGGCTTGGGGGTTGGTCTCAGTGGTCAATGAAAATGTACTAGTGTGCTGTCTTAACATGCAGAAATTTTATTAGACTGCTAGCTTTACCAGCGGTAGGAGGGTTAAAAGACGGTGCATGAGCGAAGTAGGATCCTCTTTTTTTGTATCTCATCGACGATATTCTTTGGTTTTGGTACATAACAATTTGCATAAGCAAAGTCGAATATTTGTTACAAATCTAGATCCTGCACTCTCATCTCTAGTCTCTAGCTATCATCTTAGTATATTAGTCAAGCTCTATCTTGTACTTTCTTGGGCCTAACTAAGAAAAGAGAACAAGAGAAGAAAAGCAAAAGCAAATACGACTTTCAGCCAGGCTGCTTCATTCAAGTCTAGGACTTAGGCAAGACTTATAAATCGAGCAGTTATACAGCAGTTTAATCGCATTTATCGTCTCTCACTTAGCTCTGATCTGGTGTCGTCGCTCACAGTCCAAGAAGAGTAGTCCTTTCATTGGCTAGCGGGATTACGCTTAATGGGGTAGACCGATCATCGCTTCCTTCCTCTACTAGTTCTGGAGTCAAGCCAGCAAAGAAGTAGACTCATTCCTTTTTCACTGGCTAGCATCATAGGGATATTCGACGTTTAATGAAATAGTATAGTTCTAGACTAAAGCTAGCAAAAAACAAGACTGAGGTCGATAGGGGCATTACTAGTAATTGCTAAGGTGCTTTATGAAGTATTAACCACGCTCATCTCCAGTCTCTTTCCAGCCTTTGTGATTTCATATACTATTCCCGTATGCCATATCTCTTATTCAATCTTGCTATACGTCCAAGCTCTCCCCCATCGGTAGTTGGAAGCAGAACTGAGACTGGATGTGACTGAAGGAAAAGATAGGTGTGATAGGAGGGCACGGTTAAACAGGTAAGCGAAGGCTCTCTCTCTCTCGCTCTGTGGTCTTGTGTGAACTCCTTTCCGCCCATTATTGATCTTCACTCTAAGTGAGCAGGTCAAAGCAGTTGAGGTGATAGCAATAGTAAGCAGGGAAGCAGAAGCAAAAGGTCTTCAAAGAACTTTTGTGTAATAAAGCTTCTTGGTCTCATTTCATTGGTCTCTAAGGCAAAGTCTCGCTTAATCGTTCATCGATCTTTTTCTGTAAGGCCTCGGGCCCCACGAATTCCGATTTCTGTTTTTGTTTGTATTAAAGTGTTGGTAGCTTCTAGCCTCGAGCTGGAAAGTCTCATCGGCGGGGGTACTATAGATAGATCATAACTCTCTAATTGAGACTCAATCTATACAATCAATCAATCAGTATGTGCAATATACCGGTCTTTGCGATATGCTCTTTCAAATAGATCACAGATCTTCCCGCTTAGCTGCACTGCTCTCTGAGCTCTTTTGTCCGCTATCGCTTCCTCTAGTACTAGCTCTGATCTCTCTTCAGCAGTTGCAGTACGATTCTTTAATTCATCTCCTGCCCTTTATAGTCGTAATCGCTAGAAACTCTATATCATTGGCAATTGGCATTGGCGTAATCTTTTTTCTCCTGTCGGAAGGGGGTCCTGTCGAAAGCAAGAAAAGGCATTGCAAATGGCGTGCCCTTACTCTAATTCTAAATAAAGCTCTTTTGCGCTCTTGGTCAGGCCTGTAACAAGTATCTAAAAAATGTTTTCTTTTCGGCCTATGGTTCGGTCAAAGCAATGACTTGAGTGAGTAAGGAAGTAGGACCTTTTTACGCCGGCTGTGAGTTATTACTGACCCCTCTCTGTCTCTCCCCCGCGCTGTGAATGAAGTGAGTAATTCGTTGGTGCTTGCCCTTCAGTAAGTAGTTCGGATGGCTGGATACATGCTACGCTCTGCCACGCTTGCCTGACCGCGAGAAGCCTTAGGGTAAAATAATCTTTAACAGCAATTTGAGAGCATCTTTGGAATTTAAAGAAGGGGCTAACCTGACTTTCACTTTCATAAAAAGAGAAAACTGGACTTGCACTTTAAGAAATGGAATTGCGATGAGCCAGAAGTTAGAATATCGCCTAACCACCTGTCTCCGTCTCCCGTAGTTCCCCCCAGAAACATCCGTTTGCCTACTTCTACTCTGGCCGGGGGTAACAGTCTTTTTGAGAACCAAGTGGCCCTTGAGGAAGACCTTCAGAAAACCCCTCTAACTCGGGGAAAGGAATTAAAGCCCATAAAATGAGTCAAGTCTATGATAGGTACTAATAGTCTTTATGGCGCTCTTACCCCTTATGCAAAACACCAATGACTTCGGTCTTCTGAAAGGGGCTTAGGGCATATCATCAAAGAAAGAATCCCGAGGAAGGGGGTGAAGCTGAGGTTAGAAAAGGTTTCTCCCGCTGTTGCTAGTTCTTCCGTTGTTGGTAGTTCCTCAGGTCGGGTTGTTTATTTTTCAGAGCTTTTTCAATTCTTTCAGAACCTTTCGTATGCGCCTATTGGAAGATTTGGGCTACCTCCTCTCTTTCCGATCTCATTCAGATAATAAGCCAGTCCGGTTTATTAGATAGTGAGTGGGTAAGAGAGGTGCTTGGTCTGTCTCCGAATGTGGGCCTAGAAGCATTAGCCGAGTCTCTGAATATTCCCGAGGGTTCTCAGGATAAAGACAGCCTTAAGGTGCTAACGGAGCTTCCACGGTCTCAGTCCATGAAGGTGCTTGCTTTATTGGTTGGCAGCTTGGTTATAGTCGTTATGAAGAATGAAGGAGCACTGCTGCACTTCCACGACATGGGAAAGGATCATGGGATGAGGAAAAGAAAGAAAAGGTGCAAGGTGAGGAGATATCGAGAGGTAGAATAGGTGAAATGAGTTCAAAGGAATTAGTTAAGACACGCTTCTTTAGCACAGGCCACGGAGTGAAGTTGGAAGGTTCGTCCGGGCCCGGGTCAACCCACCCTCAACTGAGAATCATGAGAAGCAGTACTGGTTGAAGGATCGGCTTTGGCATCGAGACGCATTACGATAGCTATAGCTAGGCCGGGTGGGATTCTCTCTCTATCTAATGGTTATGAATAAAGTGATGAATCAAGTGGATCCTTTGCCCCTTACCTCAGTAGCTGGGAAGGCAGGCCCTTAGCTTCAACTAGTTCAGTTTGAGTCTTTCTCAGGAGTAGTTGCATTGCAAGTAGGCAGAAAATCAGTAGTGCGTTAGCTTATCTGTTCATTTTCAAACAACCCTTGTTTGTGCTCCTTTATCTTTCTAAGCCGCTCTCGCTAGCAGGGAATCTAGTTCAGCAAGGTCCATAGGGTGAGCTCGCTTGAAGCTGGGGCGCGTCTGGTGGTATCGTATATAAGATCACACGGCTGCTTTTAGGAGCGATCTGTTCATCCAACTCGAAATATCGTAAGTAAGAGAAGAAGAAGAATCTGACGCCCAAAATTCCCATGTCTTTCTTGGTTGGACCAACCGGCGAAATCAGTCTTCCTGAATTGGAAGAGCAAGAACAAGTCTCTCCATTTTTTTGGGGGAGCAGAGCAGTCAAAGAATGAAACAGATCAAATGATTGTTCTAGAATGGCTATTTCTCACAATTGCTCCTTGTGATGCAGCGGAACCATGGCAATTAGGATCTCAAGACGCAGCAACACCTATGATGCAAGGAATAATAGACTTACATCACGATATCTTTTTCTTCCTCATTCTTATTTTGGTTTTCGTATCACGGATCTTGGTTCGCGCTTTATGGCATTTCCAAAAAGAAAAAAATCCAATCCCGCAAAGGATTGTTCATGGAACTACTATCGAGATTCTTCGGACCATATTTCCTAGTATCATCCCGATGTTCATTGCTATACCATCATTTGCTCTCTTATACTCAATGGACGAGGTAGTAGTAAATCCAGCCATTACTATCAAAGCTATTGGACATCAATGGTATCGGAGTGCGCCTCTTCACGAGGGTGATTTAAGTGCAACGAAATGCCTTAAGAATATGGTTCGCGAAGCATCTGGCTTACCGGTAATCTCCCATTCCCGCCGTCGAGAGACTTAAATAACTATAGCATGCCAGAAACGGGGAGTTGAGATGGTTAGACCTATACCCCGAAATGCTCCCAGCATAGAAGCCTATGGTTCCATCTTGTTGTTGCTGGAGGTACACATCCCTCTTCTCGGTGTGGAGCGATATACGAGAAATAGATGCTCAGCCTGAAATGTCCGATAACGGCGCTGAAGTAGTGAATCTATCGGCACCATAGCTGTGGCATACAACTTTGGACCTAACGGCCGGCCCAGTAACCTTTCGGAATGGGGGATCCCCGTTGGCAACAACCACGGTAGTAGTTGCGGAACTACTGGGCCGGGAGAGGACAACCTCTTGTTCCTGCTCCTCTTTCTTCGCTTCGGGGACGGAGGTCCTACGGTAGGTAACAGCAGGTACAAGCAACTTGACCGAAGGGGACCAGCGCTTCTACTCTTCCACCGAGGAGCCGTTCGCAGCGAGAAGCAAGGGATGTCGTGAACGGTGGGAGGTCACAGAGAATTTACCTATTCATAGAGTGATCCTATGATCGATACAGGATATAGACTATCTCTTTCTTTATTCGATTCTTTTTCTGAAAAAAAAAGAAGGGTGACTCAACTTCTCAGCTAGAGTTGGGGGTGGGACTTGTTGGCATAATGCAAGCTGGAACGTGGGAATTCGAGGTCTCATGAACTACTACTAAAAACCTACTTTTTTTTTTCTTTTTGGACAAACGATATCAGGTCAGGTCTATGGATGGATCCAGATCTACGGGCCGGCCGGCCCCGGCCGATGAGCATAGGGAATCTATACTCGAGCGTTCAACTGGGCCCCTGACAGGATAGGTGAGGAATCACTCTTGATCTTTTTTATTGGGGCCTACAACTTCTCCGAGCCGACTAGCATCCCTTTCCACTGCGCATTTATCGAACAAAGAAGACGACTATAGGATCGAATTCGCTTTCCATGGTGAACTGGTCGTTCCATACCTTCTGCCTGTCTCATATGTGTGGAACCAGGTCTTTTTCGGTTCCAGCCCTCCCCCTCGAATACATAGGGTAGGTAGGACTGGGTGAGAAAGGGTTCCCTGTTGCCAATAAACTTTCCCCGGCCTTCGATTCCCCTTACTCATAAAGGGTCTTACGGTCGGTACTAACTAAAGAAAAAGAGTCTTCTTTCTAAGAGTAGGCGTGGAGAGCTTTTTGCGGGGAAACTTGCAAGTACAGTTTGGGGGGAGACGGGCGTCGACCCAACCTTATGAGTATTCGGACTATAACAGTTCCGATGAACAGTCACTCACTTTTGACAGTTATACGATTCCAGAAGATGATCTAGAATTGGGTCAATTACGTTTATTAGAAGTGGACAATCGAGTGGTTGTACCAGCCAAAAGTCATCTACGTATTATTGTAACATCTGCTGATGTACTTCATAGTTGGGCTGTACCTTCCTCAGGTGTAAAATGTGATGCTGTACCTGGTCGTTTAAATCAAATCTCTATTTCGGTACAACGAGAAGGAGTTTACTATGGTCAGTGCAGTGAGATTTGTGGAACTAATCATGCCTTTATGCGTGCGCCCGGAAAGATAGGCCGACTGCTGAGCCCACTCTGGCTCAGCCGCACCACCCAGGGTGCGAGCCACCCGAGAAGCAAGCTATTACAGCGAGCGGCTGGAGCAGTATGGAGCCGAGGAGCAAGGCAGTAGATAAGATAGAAGAAGGGGTCAGGCTCCCGGTGGAGCAGAGGATACGGTTAGGATAACGAACTTGAAACGCGGAGCCCGAGCGTCCGGCGAGCGAGTGGTTAGTGGCCAATAGCGCCCTAGTTGATGGCATTCCTCTCTGCGGCTGGCACTCGAGGAACCACGGGGCACTCCATACAGAGCAAACAAGTCTTAGGGATGAGACGCCCGCGCAAGGACCTCAATTCTCATTAGGAGGTCGAACCAAGGACCTATGGAAGTCGGGGCTAGCCCGTCCCCATGGGCAACAGTGTCCTGAGGGAGGAGTTTAGAGGCCTTATAGTAGCACGGACTTCTTTTTCTTTCTAGGTCATGCGAAGGGGGCCAGTCCAAGATCATACTGTTCCTCTACAAAGACAACAGACGCTCTCAACGGCTAGGCGCCACTCTCTTTCTGAGTTATTCCAGCTTCTTCATGATTTCGTGCCGCGGTGAACAAACAAAAAAGAGGGCCATCTCAGCGGAAGGAGAAGGACCTGCAACGGCAGAGACTACTGACCCTATTCTTGTTCCTAGCCGTCTTTTACGAGTCCGGAAAGCCTCCTCAGAGGGATCCTCAAAATATAATAGAGAAGGGCGGGCAGGGCTTCCGCAAGAGCCTCCCCCCTCTTCCCGGTCAAGATAGATGGGAAGGAGCCCTATCAAGGCCATAACCAGTCTCTTTATTTATGTACGTACACCTTTGTTTCAGGGTGGGGCCGCCCTTCCTCCTGCTAATCCGGCCATTTCCGAACCTGTCTTTCTCATCCCATTCAATGGAGGACTTTTAAATTCTTGCGATTCCCAGCCCCCTTAGCTTATTATTTTATATATATCTATATATATTAAATAATAAGGGTTCCAAACCTTAGCTCGGCTAAATAGGCTCAATGATCTCTTTCTTCGCTTCGATAGGCCGGTACGGCGCTCCGCGTGGTTATATTCATACATGTTCCGACTCGCCGGTCATTATGGATCTAGTGGCATGGCGGGGCAAAAGAAAAGGGGGGGGGGAAGCAACTACGAAGCTTCGTAGACTCGACAAGTCGCTCCGCTTATAGAATATAATGCAAGCAAGCTAGCTACTCTCCTAGTAGCGAAGGAAAGGGGCATTCGGGAAGCGACTAGTCGCTTCTGGCGAAGCTTCTAGAAGGCCGACCACTACATAGAGAGATCCATATACCAGTCATGAGCGATAGCGAAGCCTAGAGAGGCGCAGGGCAGGATCCAAGAGCTTAGAAAGGGTCAGGAAAGGAGCAGAGAAGGGGTTGGATTTCACCTATGATCAGATCAGTGGGCAACCATAGTTTACTTTTTTCGTAGTGTTGTTAACGTTGTTGAAAGCTCATTACTTATTTAAGTAGGCCTCGCTTTTCGGAGCTGCTCCCAGCTCACACTATGGTGGAGGAGGTGCCGTGAAGATCTAGGAGTGTGAGCAGTACGAGCTGAAAGGCTCCCATACTGTTTGGAGGGCAGGGGGCATAGATGCCAAACAAACCTGACCCCTATCTATCGTCGTAGAAGCTGTTCCTAGGAAAGATTATGGTTCTCGGGTATCCAATCAATTAATCCCCCAAACCGGGGAAGCTTAAGCGGAAATGAAAGGGTAGGGTGAGGGAAAAGAAAAGGGGGGAAGCAACTCAATTTAAGGCTTCGCTCCCAGATCGCTTCGTGAGCTCATTTAGTAGACAGCGAGTGTGCGCCCCTTTAGAGAAGAGATAGGGGCGAGTACTACACGAGCTCGTAAGTAAAGTACGGAACGAGCCTTGTCTACGAAGCAGAGCGACCTCGTCTTGCTTGCTTCTGGCGAAGCTTCTAGCACAGGATAATAGGCATGGCAGGAATACGACTTTTTAGGTCGACCACTACACTACATAGAAGCGATAGCGAAGCCAAGCCGTATAAAGGCGAGCAGCCCTTATAGCAATAGCAAACGGCCTACTTATAGCCCTTCCCAATTTCCAGTAGTAAACTTCCCAAGTTTAAGCAGGATAACCCCCTCTCTATTCTTCTCTTCATGTATGTGGGCTGCCTGCCCTATTCAAGCCAGTCCTCTTTATGCCTGTGCTCTCCAAGCAGTCTAGCGTAAATAATCCAAGCAGTCCAGTTTATGCCTGTCCTATCCTACGGAAAAGCAGTCCTATCCTATCGAAAATCAGGTCATTGATTCATTATGGCAAGTCCTATCCCGGCATAAGCTGAGAGAAAAACCCTTGTTATATTTCAACTACAGAATGGAATGAGAATCATGAAATCTTTGTTTGATAAATTACGGGTTCATCACACTCGAAATGATATATATGATAGTGGTGGAAACCTGCCGCTACCATATCGTTTAACTATTAAGGATACGTTATCTATGCGTAGATGTCTGAATTTGCGAAGGGCAGCTCCTAAGCCAATCCAGCCTTTGACTTATACTCCCCCTACGAATAATCCGAATTCTCATGTAAATAAGGATTCATTGCTTAATAGTTTTCCAAGTAACAGTCTACCAGAAAGTGTTTTACCAGTGAATAGTTTCCCTCTTACTGATCTACAACAAAGTCTGACTTCACATCCACTTCCAGTGAAATCTCGTACAGATGAGATGATGGCGTTATATTTCCGCTTTTTTCCAGAGCATACTCGGTACCAAAAATATGAATTTACAATTAGCAAAGAAGCGAATAAAATGTTAATGTATGTCTTTACTTCTCTCGGCTTATCAAAAATGGTACGTTTTTCAGTCCCAGATTTTTTTTTAAATACCAGGATCAGGGGTGGGTTGCACCATTTGTTAGAAGGGATCGCCAGCACCAGCACCAGCACCCCCATTCAAAAAGTCATGGAATTTCTAACATATTACAAAGGTCTGTATGGACGCTTAATCATTTTTGTTAGCTTGGGGGTTGGTTGTACTGTCTGGTACACCTTTCTACCCGGAGTACCTGAAGTAGCACCTCCAGGAATCTTAGTTCCGAGAGAGCTTCCGTATGACTCTTTCAAGAATGTTGATTTTCATTTCACCCCCTTTAATAAAATTAGTTATGTGGAGTATAAGTATATAACTGATCAAGTGTTATCCGCCTTTGAGAATGTCTATCCGTTCTCGGAAATCAATCTTCCTAGTATCAACCCTGATAGTATCAACTCTGATGGTAGCAACCCTGATGGTAGCAACCCTGATGGTATCAACCCAGATGGTAGCAATGCTAGGGTGGCCCTTGGTTTAGGCATCATAGTAGCAGTCTTTCTCGCAATGGGTATGATGTCATATTCTCCTCCAGAGTTAGAATTAATAACAACTTCTCAAGCTCAAGAATTAATAACAACAAGATGAAAAAACAATTCAATTCTTCTTTTAAGTTGACTATGACAAGTGCAAGATCTTCTTATTATTCTACTATTAACAGTTCGCTATCAGAGGATATTGATTTGATCTATAATAATTTAAAAACCACTCTTAAATAGAATCTGTCTCAGAAGGACTTAAGTAATCTTCAACAGATGTTACTTTCTGGTTTTTACACTATATCACCGCTAAGACTCAGGAGAATAAGGAGGGATGATCTTAAAGAGTTTTTATTTGCTACGCTACCAGATTTAACGTTTTATCCAAGCAAAGATAGTTCATACTATATTGTTGTTTTACCATCAAAAAAAGAAGATGTCTTGGTGTTCATGGCATTGAGTATCCATTTCTATCGTTTTACTTATGGTAGCGTACCCAAGGAGAGATACAGATTAGTAGATCTCTTTTATTCTGGTATTCAAAAAATGGGTAAGGTGACTAAACTGCACCGGATTAACCTGGATCCATCATTACAACTGATTCCTAGCAGTCTGGTTTTAGATCCTGTTAAGTCCTTTGTTGGGGCTGATTCAGTTTGTTATAACCTGGTTAGTAACTTTATGGATCTCGCTACCATTGATGAAGAAGGTAGACATGTACGCTTCGGTTGTATGCCAATTCTTGGAGAAATCACTAGGGTCTTATTCAATCTTGCCTTAATGGAGTTCGACCGTCAGTTATGCAATAAATATCCTGGGATTACATTTGAAAGATTCATAGGGATGGTATTTATTGCGAGTACTGATGATCTAATCTTCGATGAGTATAAAGGAAGGGCTCTAATTGAAGAACTTGGGCTGGATTGTGACATCGACTCTATTGGACCAGGGGATGAGCCCCTCGACTGTCGCCATAGGAAGGTTGCTCTGGACTATGATGGTAAGGTTGTCGTGTACAATCCTACAGATAACAATCCTATAGATTATGGTTAGCATTAGTAAGGGAAGTCGAAAGCACTGACCTTGAAAGGACAGTTGACTTTATTGCGTACTTCTTTCCATCCTGAGAAGGAGATCCTTTGGAAAGTGCCTAGAAACTCTTCTTCATACGCTTATTCTCTGACCGTACCATGCAACAAGAGTTCAAACCTATTCTTTCTAACGATTCGCCGCAACGAGCTTATTGAATGCCAAACCAATGACTTAGATTTCCCGCAGCTGGAAGTCAAGCTAGCAGCGTAGTCGCCGACAGAGAAAGAGAAGACCAGATCTTGGACTTGCAAGCTCTCTCGAGAAGGCTCTCTACCATGTGTCGCGGGGGCGGTTTGAGCTACAGGAGGCTAAGAAGTCCTTAATCTGCTTCTTCAGTTCCTCCCCCGTGGGTGGTTGGTGTTGGGCTCATTCTCTCCCCTTAAATCACCTGGTTGGCTCACCGCCTAACAACAGCAAGTAGTAAACTACCTGTCCTCTAACAAGCAAGTAAGCCAACTACCTTATCTCATTAGCGAAAGCAAAACTCACTTCAAGAGAGAACCTAACAGCGCACTGGCAGCTAGGACGCTGAGTGACTTCAACAAAGAAGCTCCCGGAAAGTTAGCCACCTCTTTCACCCTCGGAGGGGTTTCCTTCGATAGAGGATTGGGAAAGACATGACTACTCTATATTACTTGGCAGGTTTCATCATGACCTTGAGCTATTATCTGACCTATGCCTAACGGGTGAGTTCGTGGATGGGCAGTGGATCTGATTGGTAAGATATATCCACCATCAAGCAAGCAACATACGTTCTGTTGCAACGGATTATTTTACTGAAGCCATACCCTTGAAGAATGTGAAAAAGGAAATATTCATTAAGGTCCTGAAGGAAAATCTCATTCATATATTCGGCATCTCACTGACTGTAACAGCAGACCAGGAAAAAGTTTTCACAGGAGAACAAGTGAAGGAATTTGCAAAGACTTATGCTTTTGAGATCATTCATTCAACACCTTACTATACTCAGGCTAATCGTCAGGCCGAGTCATCTAATAAGGTTCTTAAAACCATAATAGAGAAGATGATTACTGAAAATCCCAAGGGTCTGGCATGAGGTGTTGTCAGAGGCTCTCTGGGCTTATAGGACGTCCCAACGTTCCAGCACAGGAGTGACTCCATTTGCCTTGACTTATGGTCATGATGCAAAGGATTAGCACCAGCTGGGATCATAAAGCGGATTGTGCTAACGGAAAGGAATTTGGGATTGGCTTTGGTTGGCCATCGCCCTTTGGGCTCTTTCAAGACAACTCCTTCCGTTCGAGACTAGTTGCTGCCAGAGACCGTGGATTTCACCCTCACCAGCAGGGACCTTTCTTCTGATTAGGCGCCGATACGGATTCATTCCAGTAGGGATTTCTCCTTCACTTTAGGTTTAGGTATCGATGAGGTATTTCCTGTAATTGCAGGGGCTCGATAGCGAAGAAGGAAACTTTCTGACGAATGAGCCCTAGAATCTATCTCATGAAGCTCCGAGACCGGTTCCTCTAGGGAGCAATGACTTTTGAACTACAATATTATTACGAAACGAGACGGCGGGATTAGACACTGACGCCTACTGACCGGGTCGGGCACGAAGGAGGAAAGGAGACTATACCACAGCTTGAGACTGGAAGGAGCCTCCGGCTTCGGTTGACGACCCAGGATAAAATTGAAGGGAGTTCATAGAATCCCCTGAGTCTGAGGCGTCTCTAGCCCTTATGTAGTAAGGTCCCTCCACGGAAGTCAACGAGTTTGATGCCCTTTTTTTCGAGCCCTTGAAAAGGTCATGTTTAAATAGTTCCAAGTCCGCGGGTCCAAGGGTGAGTAGCTGGAATCATATAAGGGCTGTAGGAACGGTTCACCCATAAAGGGAAAATGAATGTCAGAGAAGATGTTGGCCCTATCAGAGAAAAAAGCCCCTTTCTTCTTACCCAGTGTTCGAGTGCCGGTTTAGTCAAACCAAGGAAAGAGAACCTCGAAGCCTTTCTCTCGGAGATCGGTCATACTGTCTAGCTTGATGCTGTCCTTTTACCAGCCCCCTTTATTCTGAAAAGGAGGATTTTCTTTATGATGCTGATTCAATGGTTTGTGGGTGGTCTTTCCACCTCAATATAACCACAGCAAACCCGGGAACTTCCTGCCAGTCTATCCCGTATCCCTTCCTGGGTGAGAATCCTTTGCTCTCTCAGGCAACTATACTAAGCCCTTTCGAGATAAGTGGTTGTTCTTTTCCTAGGCTTCAGATGTCTCATTATGGGAATGTGGATTGGCCCAGGATCTTTCTGTTCGAAGCTACACTTGAGGCAAAGGACCTATCGAAAAGAACCGCTACCAGCTCAAAGAGATACACCAACGGCAACCTATCAGTAGCCGCGGTCAAATCATATGAGTAGCAATGGTTCTTGCCAACTAAATAACCAAAAAAAAGAAGGGTACCAATTGCAAGATTGATCCTATTAAATTAAAATGAAAATCAAAGGGTTACTTTTGCCTTGCTTCTTTGCTTGCCTGGTCTTTTTCCGGAAAGACTTGTTATGTTTTTTTTAGTGCTCTTGACGCCTTTCTTATCAATAAGATCTGTCACCGGGGGAACCATTTTTGTAAGCCCGCAGTCGCAGCATCACTACCAGATCGAATGTATTCGCTCCGCTTGATTCTAGACTAGAGTCTGACCCCCTCGCTCCGACATGAATAGCTTCAAAGCAAGAGGTTCTTCTTTTTGCCTCTTTCTGCTATCCCTGGAACAGCAGGAGTAGCTCTACTTAACTTATGAACTTTCTTCCCCGAGCCCTAATCCTAAGCCCCAGACGTGGGAACTGAACTCACTGCCCTTCTTGCTTCACCTTCCTCTATCCCCGTTCACTTCTTTTTTTCGAGATTGAGTCTGCTAACCCGATCTACGACCAGATTGCTTTCCTGGGCTCCTATGCTTGCTCACTAACTGAAGAAAATAAATATTTTGAGTTAGCACCGACTGAAAAGAAGACCTACTATACTAATAGGTTCGGACTAGCTAATAGATAAATTCCGTACTCCAGAGGTACGCATTCTCCACTTTAGGTACTTATTTCGGGATAGGAAGCTAAAAAAGCTAGGTCAATTAAGGAAAGGAATCGAAGCAGTGCCTTACCTTCTTTTTCCTCTACTGGGACAAGACGGAATGGACTACCGGGGTTGAACGACAGGGTTAGAACGGGTATAGCGAATGTCATGCTTAGTCCTTTTTCTTCGACTCAGAAAAGTATATTCGGACTAGAGGAGCTCGAGCGAGACTAGACTGAGTGAATGGCACCAGAACGAAGGAATTCTAGAATACCATTGAAAGCTAAGAAGGAAAAGCAAAAGAAAAGACAGGAATTGGATTAGGAAGCCAAGATCTGATCTGAGTAGTTCTGGTAGCGCCCTGGTAGCCAATGAGCGCTTGTCTGGTATCGAATGAGCTCAAGTAGTTGAGTAGCTAAAGGCGTTGCCTTAGAGGAATGAATGTCCTATCTTCGGATAGCTTCCCACAGACTTCTTACCTTATTTATGGATTGTGTGAAATAAGAACAGAGGGTATTGACTTATTAGCAGCTCAAGCTCCATTTCAAAGGTGAGGAGTGAACCTTCTGGCTGATTCAATATCACCGGAGTCTGCTCAGGGTTCCAAACCAGCAGCGAAGTTCCTTTTCTACGATACACTGGAATGGAATCGGGTCTATCTTAAGCGGGAAGAAAGCCTACCGACGGGTATGAGTTCAATACAGGGATTCGGCATTCAAGTCCCTATGAAGTGTAAAAATAGCTTTCAGGCCACTACTATTTCTCTCCTGGAAGCGAAGGCAGGAAAGAGAGATAAAGGAGAACTTCTGCTAATCGATGACGATACAGGCTTTGCTTAAGGTTTTTATCACTTACTTCTTAGAGTAAGGAAAATCTCTCTTTTAAAAGCTGATAATTTTACACATCAGCTATCCTAAACATGCAATAAAGCACTCTAAAAGAGGCTTGTGATTTCTTCTCACTAGAAGGAATGTAAATGAAACTTCTTGAAAAAAGTAAAAACCATCGACTTTTCTTTTGAATTGAAGTAGGACATGAAATTCTGATAGCAAAAAGACCTCTTTCTGAGCCCGTCTAATAAGCCCTGGAGAGTTGGCCCCAGAGTCAGATGCGGGATATAGACTCTAATAGGGATAACATACTTATGCTTCCTCTCCTGGTCGACTCACTTCATACCTAGCCCTGGGCCATAAGCCCCAACCCCTTTTTTCTAGTTCCCTAGGTTTGTTTACCCTTATCTAATCTAATAGGGCCCAAACTCCTTGATACGCGGCCAAAGACTGAACCAAAGAAGGGATGGGATAGACGGGTACACTGGCGGGCGGTGATACTAACTAGGCCTTCCCAAGCCTCAGCTACTGCAAAGAGAAGGCGCGGGCGGTAGCCGACTTAAGATCAAAAGAGTAATACACCTCTCTTCCTATACTATCCAGAGTGTCTGATTCAAAGTCCCGAATGGACAGACGCGTCTATCACGAAGAAGGTTTGGCATCTATATGCCCCGGCTAGGCAGTATCTCGACTGGTAAGGAGA